GCCAAAGATCTAATTAAAGGAATAATTGGAACTATTGTATCAAGTTTTTTCATAACAATTTCGATTAGAAATGAATTTTCTAGCATTTTACTCCGTACCACTGAAAAATTTAGCCGCACATTTGAAAGATAGCCCCCCCAAAAAAAGTGAAATGAATGCTCGGATAATAATTGGTTTATATGTATCGTTCCTGGTTGAGACCAAACATCAAAATGACATTGCCAGAAATGGATGAGATAGTATTTCCATTTATTCATCAAAAGAGGCGCATTCTTTGAAGCCAGAATTGATTTTCCTTGATATCTAACATAATGAATCAAAGGATCCTTGAAGAAGGATAAGGTAGACGAAAAATTCTTAGAAAAGACTTCCACAAGATGTTCGATTTTTGCATAGAAATAGATTCGCTCAAAAAGAACGCTAAAAGAGTTTAATCGTAAATCAGAGGATTTATTACGTAGAAAAAGGAAAATGGATTCGTGTTCACATACATAAAAATTATATAGGAACAAGAAAAATCTTGGATTACTTTTTGAAAAAGTAGAAATCCGTTTTTTTTGAGTAATAAGACTATTCCAATTACAATACTGATAAAGAAACAATCTTAATAAATGAAAGAAGGGGGTATCTTTCACCCAGTATCGAAGGGTTTGAACTAAGATTTCCAGATGGATAGGATAGGGTATTCGTACATCTGAAACAAAATTTAAATATGTAAATTTATCCTCGAAAAAGGAAAAAATGGAATGAATTGATCGCAAATTTTGAAAAGATTTTACGATTTCCGCCTTCTTTAAAGAAGAACTTAATTGTCGGGAAAATGGAATTTCCACGACGACGGCAAAACCCTCTGATATTATTTGAGAATACAAATCCTTGTTATACCCCCAAAATGGATTTTTGTTAGAATCATTAGCAAAAAGAATCAAATGATTCTGTTGATACATTCGAGTAATTAAACGTTTTACAATTAGTAAACTAGATTTCTTATCATAATCCACATTTTCCACCAAAATGGATCGATTTCTATTTAAATCATGACCATAGGCGAGTCCATAAATATACTCCCGAAAAATAAGTGGGTATAGGAAGCTCTGTTGGCGAGATCCATCTAGTTCTAAATATATTTGATATTGTTTCATTTTTAAAATTCGATTTTGTCAAAGGATCAAAGATTGATTGGATTATCAAATGATACATAGTGCGATACAGTCAAAACAGGATATTTATTCCTATTATATATTCGAATTAGAACGAATATGAATAGATACCTAGAAAAGAAAAAAAAACCATCAACGGACTCTCTCCACTCGCTTTTTCCATCTAATTGTTCTAGGATAACAAGCTAGTTAGAAATCCTTTATTTTATCAGCCCAATCGCTCTTTTGATTTTGGAAAAAAAAAAAAATATTTATCAATATACTCTTTCTTCTACACATTTCTCGTCACCCCATAATGGAGAATAGCTAATAGTTAGGACTCATAACAAAAATAAATAATCCATTCATGGGAAAAGCTTTTCCCGCATCAAGCACTAATCCATTTTTAACGTACAATTAGATGGGGTAATCATTCGAATGAAAAAATGAAAGCTCGTTGCTTTTTGTTTCCCTATAATTGGAGTTGCCAGGCTCTATCCCTTTATTAATTAAACCCAACTGAATCTTTTTTTGTTCCGAGCCAAGAATTCAAACAAAAATTATGGTCGGATCCAATAAGAATGAAATATTTTTCGAATTCGCCATTGATACGACATGCTGCTTTTTCCATTCATTCCTCTCTGGATCAGTCGTGGTCTTACAAACCCTACCGAGGGTATGGACGAAACAATTGCTTCATAAAAATGTGTAAAAAATGGAGTCGCACTTAAAAGCCGAGTACTCTACCATTGAGTTAGCAACCCCCCCCCCCCAAAAAAAAAATAGGATGTGTGGATACAATCAAAAAAAAAAAATGGACCACCCCTTTGTCTAGAGTGGTATACATTATTTTTGTAATTTATTATTATTATTTTTCTATTTATATTTACCTTTTGAATCAAAAAATGTTTGTATCACAGAAAATCTAACGAACTCACCATTTGCTGAAGTAAAAAAAAGCCTCTGTAACGTGAATAAATCGATCGATTTATTCATCGATCAGATTATATTTGTTTGATAGACTGTTGTCAATATTAGTGTTGAAAAAAGAGTAGAATCGAGAAAACAAACGAATTCAAATTCGAAAATGAAATATTATTTTATTATTATTATATTTTTTTTGAGCAATCTTTTATAGAAATATATTCCATTTATTCCATTTGATATTATTTAAAATATCAATTTTGAATTCTATTATCTTATCTCTTTTTATTTAATTACTCCATATATATATATTAATCTCTAATATTAATTCTATTCGAAATATGTCGAAATATGAATTCCATTCGAAACTAAAATAATAATATAAAAAATAAAATAAGAAAAAAAAAATTAGAAATTTGAAAAAAAATATATATATA